CAATAAAAAGGGAAGTTTTTAGGTCTTATGTTGAGATACTATACAATAGATCTAAGAAAATCTAAGAAAATGATCTCAACTAGAGGAAGAGTAAGTTGGGTAAAAAGATGGATAGGATAAGGAAAACAGAATTGGAAGATGCAAATCCAATAAAAACCAATGATTCAGTAACCCTCTCCAAAAAGAGTATTTACGCCCATTTATTATTTCTTTTTTGGCGGCATGGCCGAGTGGTAAGGCGGGGGACTGCAAATCCTTTCTCCCCAGTTCAAATCCGGGTGTCGCCTGATCAACACAACAAATGGCTCGGAATCCTGCTTCGCTGATATAACTGGCCTGATTCTTGCCCGGTGGACGAAAAGGACCGTTGATACTTTATTTTATTTATCTTCAGAATCCGCTTCAAAATACGCAGGTTCTATGAAAGAAGGGCTGTAAATCTTTGCTCTGAGGATCCAACTTATAGGAAAGACTATAACTATCAATCTTTCATACCCTACCAATGCCCACTGTAGGGTCTCCTGATTCAGTCGTGAATTAGATCTCGCTTAGATTCGCCACGGGGGAAATCCTAGGGGTTGTGGAGAGGGCTGAAGATACTTTGTATACAGGCTATACAGGCCGTACTCGCGATAGGATTTCAGTGCTCAGCCAGTCATTCAATATTTTTAATTTTTCTGTGGTAACCCCCGCAATGTAGCAATGTAATAGGGTGTCTACCGATTGTTTCACAGAAACAGAGATAGTAAGGTTTAGCTTAGGGAGAGACAGTTATCCATCTTGATGGTATATATGTAGATATATTTTCCCTATGAAACGTAACAAAACAAAGAATAGATCTTACTATTACGACATGTTCCATTCCCCTAGTAACATCCCCTTGATACTTCCAAGGGGTAACGTGTATCTGTTGCGCTTGTGCTTAATTCTTCCTCACCACAAATCAATCCTATATAGGAAATAGAGACTTGTTACAATACAAGCGGATCCATTGGATCCGTTTGTCAATAGCTTTAAGTCATAATCTCTTTTTTTTTGACTCTGCACCACCAATTCCCCTATTATTATTTTAGGGATCAATAATGTAACAATTCCTTCATATTCATCGAGATAGGGGGCATGATTCACATGGATATAGTAAGTCTCGCTTGGGCTGCTTTAATGGTAGTTTTTACGTTTTCCCTTTCACTCGTAGTATGGGGAAGAAGTGGACTCTAAGGGTACTACTAATTGAGTGTAATTGAGTTGAGTAATCAGCTTGTATCAATTGTTTAATTTCATAATTAGATCGTTTTATGTTTAAATAAACATATCTTCCATCTCAAAATTCCACAGAAATTTAGTAATTAATTACCTTTCATTTTCATTTAACCTTTGGATCCGCTATCTCAATTATTCCCGCGTTCGTATTTTGAAAATCAAAGCAACTCCCCTGATAATGATAGAAAATTGATTTTTTCCAATCAAATTGATTCCTCCAAAATATTCCATTTCATTTTGATGAACCCGTTCTTTCTTACCATAACATTAACATCATTATGGATATTACAATGAGGAGCAACAATCCCTATTTGATTTCTTTCCCTCTTTACTGTTCAAAGGGGGAGTCGTTCTGCTATTATGTAGAGTAGATACAACTTTATACTGTAGGCGACCTAACCTTGGAGAGGCTACGCATAAGAAAAGAAGAGCGCCCGGTGATCCACATATACTTACCTGAGACTCCTGGCATTTTTTTTATGCTTTATCGCCTCACCATCAGGGTTCAAGCATGAAAAAAGGTCTACTACCCCTTTTCCAGATACGAATAACTTACCATAGAACTCCTTGGATCGTCTAGTACAGATCATCCAATTCACAATTCTTTCTTTTTCTTCGGAATTTAATTCTAAAAAAATTACTTGCCTTTCTTTTGTATATGCACATACTACTCCTCCACTCTTTCGCAATAGTTAAATTAATTAGTTCTACTACTTAATTTAATCAAACAAAAATCTATCCTGATTACTGATTATCATTATGAAAGTTATTAACTTAATGAAAGATTAATGAAAGAGAAACCTATGAATTAGTACAATTCAGTTATTAACGTTAGATTATTTCGGATTCATCAAAATAAAAACGAATGGATGGGTGGAGCGAAGAGATGGAATGGGAGTGCTATTTGAATCTATATATATATATTATATATAATATGTGATAATGAATTTATGGATTTGCATCCACATGTATGCATGTAGATTGATTTTAAATTGATCTCTATCAATTCCATATTCCATATCTTCATACAATAGATAGTACGGTAGAAAGGTTCATATAGTTCTCCCCACCGTACTATCTCATCTATTGGATACATACACCGAGGATTCAATCCAGTCTGCTCATTTAATTTAAGACTTGGAATTGTCATCCCTTTCTTTCATTTATTGAATCATTTTTAAAAGAACTAAACTAATAAAATTAGACTAACTCAAGTTTCATTCAAATTAATCATTTTGACTGACTGTTTTTACGTAGATGATAAGTAAAAAAGCAGTAGGAACTAGAATGAACAGCGCAGTAGCAATAAATGCGAGTATATTTACTTCCATAATCTCATAATTTAATTTTATTTTGCTTCACAAGAAATCGGGATCTAATCCCATAGAGATGATCAATCCTTCTCCATAATTTTGAAATTCAATGGGATTAATTAAATCCTGATGATACTGAATCGGATTCTAATATCATGAATAACAATATCTGATCTATCAAATCAATTCATCGTCGAGAATTGAATAGTATAACATAGGAAGATCTTTTATCCATACTGAATCGAAAAATTGCATTCCTGACCCCCACCCAAGAATCCCTTTGAATTTCTCATATTTTTCTACTCTTTCGTTCCTTTCTATAACTATAACCCGCCGTCCTCATTCTTTATAGAATGATATCATATGAATGAGGTTCGACCAGTATTCCATCCGTCATAGATCCAAACAGTAGAAGTGAACTGGAAAACGAATTAAGTTCTAAGCTAAGTTTTTGTGATGACCTAATCTTCTTGAAAGACAGAGAAAAATGAAAAAAAAGATTATTCGTTCTATTTTCTATTCTCCACCCCCAGAACAGAAAGACAGGATCTTTGATTGATCTTTTATTAGTATTCGTATCCTCCTTCCTTTCCTTAATTCAGACGTATAAATCGAGAATCCAGCGTGCAATTTGGGCGAGATAAAGAGATTGTCCCCAATTCAATTAGTAATTGAGCTTACCTTGCCCGATGATAAATGTGAAATAAGGATCCTTCCACCTGGAATTAGACACTGCTCTTTGTCTCCTCCCCTTTGCAGAAGGCGGAGAGATGAATAAATCGATTCATAGGATCCCAGGTCGGTGCGGGACTGACGGGGCTCGAACCCGCAGCTTCCGCCTTGACAGGGCGGTGCTCTGACCAATTGAACTACAATCCCAAGAAAATGAGGTGTACAGCTTACATTATTTATTGTTTATTTTGATTTTATTTCATCGAACCATAACCGTATAGATAGATCATATAAAAAAATACGACGCCTGTAACGGATATACTGATATACATATCTACATAGATAGAAGAGAAGATGGATGGATAAATAGCAAAGCAACCTGTGGTTATTGCCAAATTGACTGACAATCCATCTTTCAATGAAAAAGGGCTCTTTTCTTTTTCATCTTTTCATTTTATTTCTCGGATTGGCTGAAAATAATTCATAGATCCAGATTGTTAGAAACATCAGAACATGGAGGAACAAATAGAATCAAGTTGACTCTTTATTCCTCCATATCATCATGTATTTTTGGAGTACGGATTGGTTATATCATCCTCAAGGATCGGCGAATTCTTGGGCCGAGCTGGATTTGAACCAGCGTAGACATATCGCCAACGAATTTACAGTCCGTCCCCATTAACCGCTCGGGCATCGACCCAGGAAGAATCAATTGTCGGTTTATTGATAATTCATGGTCAACTTTTCTTTCGTCGTACCCTACTACCCCCAGGGGAAGTCGAATCCCCGCTGCCTCCTTGAAAGAGAGATGTCCTGAACCGCTAGACGATAGGGGCACGCCCACCCGATCGCCATCATACTATACTCATAGTATGAGTAGTTTTTTGGAATTGTCAATGTCAATATAATGAATGCTAGGATACGAACAACCCTTCGTGCTTTTGTGATTCCGTATACATATAATATTAATGTAAGAAAATTTCTCTATTGTTCATTCAGGAACCTTTCATTACATTATATATTCTTATATAACAATAACAATTCTTATATAACAAAGATGAATTATATAATCTAATCATAATCAAAATAATGGAGTATAGGGGATGTCTTGCCCGACAGAAAAAGTCAAACCCATTCATTCTAATTTTCACTCATGGATTCGCGCATCATTAAGATATAATAGACATAGACTGTTATATTACTATTCATTTCATATATGTATTTATATATGTATTTAATTGAATTAACTATTCATTGTTCCTGAATGAGCCCCCATCTGTATATTGTATATATTATATACAATATATACAAGATATAATTGTACAAGATATAATTGTACAGGTATATCCAGTAGATTCTTAGTGGGCTAAATTTGTGAATTAAACAGGCCCTTTTAACTCAGCGGTAGAGTAACGCCATGGTAAGGCGTAAGTCATCGGTTCAAATCCGATAAAGGGCTTTTCCATGAAGCTGCAATGGTCATTTTTCCGCATGCGGTAGAGATGGTATAAAAAAGGGAACTGCCTGTCAAAGTTATAATGAGTTATGGGGTTGAACACTTGTTCATTCATTATGATAATAGGATGTCCCGCATTAGGAAGACTACTATGTTACTAAGGGATATACTCTGTTACTAAGGGATATACTCTCGTTATTCATATTTTTTTTCTTGGGACATAGATATTCTAGATACCCAAGTAGCAATTACCAAAGTATTCATACTTCTCTCTTGTTCCAATCAGGATCAAATCCAGC